AAAGGATCTTTGAACAACCATCGGACGGGCGGAAAATCATTAGAACCGACTTCTACAAGAGCTTTTATTTTTCCATAGAAAAAAATGCGTTCAAAAAGAGTTTCAGAAGATGTTGATCGTAAATGAAAAAATTGGTTACAAAGAAAAATGAAGATGGATTCGTATTCACATACATAAGAATTATATAGAAACAAGAATAACCTTTGATTCGTTTTTGAAACAATGGAACTTGATTTCTTTGGAGTTGGAGTAATAAGACTATTCCAATTCTGATACTCATAGAGAAGGAAGCGTAATAAATGGAAAAAAGAGGCGTCTTTCAACCAGGAGCGAAGAGTTTGAACAACGATTTCTAGATGGATGGGGTAGGGTATTAGTATATCTGACACATAATTTAAATGTACAAAATTGTCTTCTAAAAACGGAAATAGTGAATGAATTGATCGTAAATTTTGAGATTTGCCTATTTCTTCTTTCCTTTCTAAGGAAGATACTAATCTTAGGGAAAAGGGAATTTCCCCAATAACTGCAAATCCCTCTGATATCATTTGCGAATATAAATTTTTGTTATGCCCCAACAATTGGTTTTGGTTTGAATCATTAGCAGAAATAAGCAAAGGATTCTGTTGAGACATTCGAGTAATTAAACGTTTCACCATTAGTGAACTGGATTTATTATCATAACCAAAATTATCCATCAAAATGAATCTATTTAAAACATGATCATGAGCCAGTGCATAAATATACTCTTGAAAGATAAGCGGGTATAGGAAGTCCTGTTTCAAAAATTTATCGAGTTCAAAATATCGTAGAAATTCCCCCATTTGAAATTAGATTTGAACCAAAGATAGGCATAAGATACTTCTTGGATTATCAAATGATACATAGTGCGATACGGTCAAAACAAGATAGTATAATAATAAAATAATATATACCTCGGAGACAGGTAAGCTCATCAACGGACTCTCTATCCTCTTTTTTTTTCATCTAATAGGTTTATGTTCGTTATAGTATAACAAGATGGTTAGAAATCTTTTATTTTTTAAACCCAATCGCTCTTTTGATTTTGGAAAGAATTATCTTTATCAATATACTGCTTCTTCTACACATTCCTCTCCAATGCATAAAATGCATAATGGAGAATAGCGACATAGTTAGGATTCATTAAAAAAAAGGATAATCCACTCATAGGAGAAGCCGTTCCCGCATCAGGCACTAATCCATTTTTAACGTCTATCTAATTAGATCGGGTAATCATTCAAAGTTAAGAACAGAAGCCGGTTGCTTTTTTGTTTCCCTATAATTAGAGCCATAGGGCTCTATCCATTTATTCACTCGACCCAACTTTTAATTCATTTTGTTCCGCCCCGATCCAAGCCTTCAAACAAGTCTTTGTACCGATCCGGTAAGAATGCAATATTCTCAGAATTATCTATTGCTACGACATGCTATTTTTTCCATTCATTCCCTTTCAGGATCAGTCGTGGTCTTACAAACTCTACCGATGGTATGGACGAATCCCTTGCTTCATCCAAATGTGTAAACGCTACTAGCCGCACTTAAAAGCCGAGTACTCTACCGTTGAGTTAGCAACCCAAAAACCTAAAAACAATTAGGATGTGTAAATGTCAATACAGTAAAAAAAAATATAACTAAATTTGAGTGCCATGCCACAATCAAACCATTTTAAACTAAGAATAAAAAAAGAAATCTCAATTTTTAATCGCTTCTGAACGAAACATAAAAATGAAGAGATCAGATGCAAATAGACTAAATTTAAATATAATTAGAATAGATATAAATGTACAAATGGATCAACCTCCCTTTCTTTTTTTTTTTCACCCCAATAAAAAATTATTGTATCACAGCGAATTCAACGAACCCATCAATTGAATGAAGTAAAATAAAAAACCGAACCTGTGGCACGAAAAGATTTATACTTATACACGATCAAATTATATTTGTTTGATACACTCTTGTCAATATAAATGTTACGAAAAGAATACAGTGGTGAAAACGGAAATAAAATAAATTAAATATTAACTCTAAGGACTGGTGTTGGATTGGCACTACATAGATGCAAAAAGGTGTAGATAGTAGATCAAGGAATAAAAAAGTAGTCAAAAAAAATCCGAGTTATTCAATCAATATAAGTTGAGCGAATAAGCAAGTTTTATTCCGTGGTTATTATTATTTGTTAGTAGAGTTCCAACGAAAACCAGTCGATTGCAGATAATGGCATAATTTTATATTTCGAGATCCAATTTCTTCATCTAGTCCCTCGATTTTGGGAATATCCACCTTCTCTTTTTGTCGTTATATACCAATACCACTAGAACAGGGGATTCTATGGGAACAATATGAAAAGGCGGAGCATAGTAGAGAAGTAGAGAAAAGCTTATACTCTTTGTATTTCATTATTTTAATTTTGTTTGATTAAAAGGAAGTTCCGTAAAAACCTCTGCCTTCTTTGAAATATAATGAACAGTTCCTGTAGGTTGAGCGCCTTTTTCAAGGAAATATAGAATAGCAGGAACATTTGAATAAGTTTGATTCTTTATCGGATCATAAAAACCAACTTTCCGGAGATCTCTCCCCTCTCTTCGGGATCGAACATCAATTGCAACGATTCGATAGACGGCTCATTGGGATAGATGAAAATACCCCCCCTAGAAACGTATAAGAAGTTTTCTCCTCGTACGGCTCGAGAAAAAAATTCGAGGTTATGTCTATGTATAAAATTAGAATGGCAAATAGATCCATAAAATCATCAAATCAATTAGACTATGATTAAAGATTTGAATTTTTTTCATTTAGAAATGTAAAACAAAAAATTGTACTCATAACTCAAGTGGGATAACTCTCAAATAGCTCATAATCCCTAAGCTATTTCATTTTTTGAGTGGTCTCTAGCCCCCTTCTTGTCTCGTTTAGAATCTGTTTTATTCTTCAGATTTAGTTGTTGAGACAATGAAAAATGGTGTTTCCTTGTTCCAGGATCCTTTATCTTTTGTTTGAATCATTGGGTTTAGACATTACTTCGGTGATCCTTAATCCTTTCAAAATGGCAGCAACATACCTTTTTTATGATTTCTTTTTATCAAAGAATCATCAGAACGGTTGATTCACGCGTGTTCCACTTTTTCAATCAAAAGTTTTCCCAAGTTCAACAAATTTGACTTTTATTTTCGATTTAGATTTGAAACTTTCTCAAATTGAATCCTTTCAATTTCTATATAGAAGCTATATTTACGAAGTTGTTCAAACTTATTAATTGACACTAACCCTAGACCCTTACCCTCGAGAAATGAATCAAAACTTTCTACTCGAGCTCCATCATGTAACTATAATTACCCCTTTTTTACATTACAACCCAAGAAAAAACTGATGGGTTCTAGTCGAGCAGAACAAAGGATGTCGAGTCAAGAGCACTTTTATTCATAATAAAATGGTGGATTATTACATCCACAGCTGATCATGTCCTTCAAGTCGCACGTTGCTTTCTACCACATCGTTTCAAACGAAGTTTTACCATAACATTCCTCTAGTTTGGAACTAGTATTTAATTGATTCAATTATGGAATCGTGAATAGTCATTAGTTCGATCGCTAAATAATAATAAATCTATACTTTTGTCCTTCTATATCTATAATAGAAATAGATATGAATGGGTAGTTAGTTTCTGAAAACGTCTCAGCACTAATTTTTGAATCCCATAGTTATCAAATAAATGGAAGAACTGTCACTGCAAGTAATTTAATCCCGGATATTCTATAATTGACGATTCCAATTTAAGTGATCATAAGTTTTTTTTCACAAAATACAAACAAAGGCCGTTGTTACGGAAATAGAATGCTAACAATACACATTGTATTTAACTTGAGGTTCCATAAGTTTTCTGTAACCTTTCTAGACCCCCCAAAAAAATTAAATTTTAAAATTTCATAGAATGTATGAATAATCCCTCGCCTCAAATTTTACAACAATTTATAGAACTCTTAGACCCAAACAAAAAATCCCAAAAAACTCGGTGCAAAGAAAACAGATCTGTTACATATGTAATTTACTTGATCGTTTGTTAATGAGATTCAGACGGATACATATATATGTATTTAAATTAAATATTAAAACGAAAATAGGATATGATACCTAAATTAACTTCAATAGGAATAGCAGAGGGATGGGCATAGGCATACAATGAGAGTCTGTCCAACTTTTTTTATTCAAACTAGTGTGGTCTATGTTTCCATCTGACCTAGATAACAAAACAACTAGATTAAATAGATTAAGTTACATCTCTGTCTCATTCAAACGCAATTCAGTTTGAGAAAAAAATATTCTTCTCTGAATCAGAGAAGAATAAGTAAAAATGATAAACAAGAATAATATTCTAGCCACTACTCCACTCTTAAATTCAAATTAAAGATCTTAAATAGAGTCTTGTTCAAAAAAGCAAGAGTTTTCAAGATATAATGGGTGCTCTGGGACGGAAGGATTCGAACCTCCGAATAGCGGGACCAAAACCCGTTGCCTTACCACTTGGCCACGCCCCATTTAAATTTGAATTCTGCACTAATAAACACTAATATGAGTGTTGGTTATTCGTCAATTCCAATGCAAATACATATATTGTTGATAGGATTTTGCTACGTGTAGATATAATATAGAATTAAACTGGACTTGATTGATCATTACATATAATTTAATTAAGATATTGTATTGTATAAACGTATGATTTCTTATATTCTCTTTTTAGAATTGAAGGCTTTTGATTGGGTGAGTGGGTTGAAAGGATTTTTTGGTCTACTTTACTTTCTTCATTATTTTTTGCCTTATATCAATAAGATATCAATAACTCAATCAAAATACAATTATCTCCAAGAAAAAAATCTTTGTTATGCTTAATATTTTTAGTTTGATCGGTATCTGTCTTAACTCTGCCCTTTATTCGAGTAGTTTTTTCTTGGCCAAATTACCCGAGGCCTACTCTTTTTTAAATCCAATTGTCGATTTTATGCCGGTCATACCTTTGCTGTTTTTTCTTTTAGCCTTTGTTTGGCAAGCTGCTGTAAGTTTTCGATGAAATTTTGAATACTGTCCTAGCAAACTTAATTATTTATTCAAGTATTCAAGAAAAAAATTATAACAATTGATAAAATCATATAAGTCTTAGAGTATGAACCTTTAGTTGAAACATTGAAATTATTGAATTGCCGCAATAAATCTTGAATCACCCCATTTCTTCATTATGACCTTTTTCTTTTCTCGTCAAAGATCTTATATAGGATACCCCACAATTAGGTATTGCGGGTATTAAAAAATAAAATTTTAATTTTACTAAAGTACTTCCTTTCATGGTGTCAAAATATGATATGTGATATAAAAATAAAGAATCTATTCTCTAAAAAAAAAAAAAGATCTTGGAGATTGTGTAATGCTTACTCTCAAACTCTTCGTTTACACAGTAGTGATATTCTTTGTTTCTCTCTTCATCTTCGGATTCTTATCTAATGATCCAGGACGTAATCCTGGACGTGAAGAATAAGGATCAACTTTTCCTTGATCGAACCCTTTTCTTTTTTCTTAAGATTTTATCTATTCGCCACCTTAACCTTAAATAAAAAAGGTGCGATCAATTCGAAAGATAACTAAAATATCAAGCGATCCAGGGAAACGGAAAGAGAGGGATTCGAACCCTCGGTACGAATAACTCGTACAACGGATTAGCAATCCGACGCTTTAGTCCACTCAGCCATCTCTCCCAATTGAAAACGGATAATAACTATGTTACATGTTACATTACATATAAAGTAAGGATTGAAATTATCTCTTTATCCTTATTAAAATTAAAATCGACTTATATCTTAAAAAGATAGTTTATTCTAATTAATATATCTATTTAATTCTAATTTAATTCTAATAAAAAGAAAAGTTCTATAATTTATCTAATTATATATATATCACGTTTATCAGCAATTCCAACTCTAAAGTACGGGCTCGAAAGAGAAATTTCTGATAAAAAAAGGAATACCTCGTTATTTTTGTCCGATAAGGGCTTTTCCATGGCCTGGCCGGGTCAGTACCTAGCCGGGCCTTTTTTTGTTCCACTGAATCATAATCATAGATAATTAGCTGAATTGAAAAATGTTATTGAAGCAACAACAATAAGAAATCTTAAATTAGAAGGAGGATTCTTTCTATTCTTATTTTTTATGTACTGGACTAGAATAAAAACACTGGATGCTTGCACAATGCATTTTGATGTTATGACTTAAGTGGTTTTGCTGAGCCGTATCTGTCAAAACTTCTACAGCAAAAGTTTTTTAAAAGCATCCGCACCCTTTTCTGAATCGCATTAAGTACCCAACAAAACACGTCAACACTTCATTTTAAATAATTATTGTCTGATCCTGTATTGATTACATCCGATTCGACAAAAGATCCATTTATAGATAATAATCGCATTGTAGCGGGTATAGTTTAGTGGTAAAAGTGTGATTCGTTCTATATAACCCCTTACATAGTTAAGGGGTCCTTCGGTTTTCTTCATATTCCGAAAAAAAAACTTTATTTCTTAAAAGGATTTAATTCTTTACCTCTCAATGACAGATTCGAGGAAGAATATACATTCTCGTGCTTTTTATATTTTATACAAGGATCAATTAGCAATTGAAAAATTGGATTATGAAATTACGAAACATAATTTTTTTTATTGGATCACTACTTCCAATTGAATGAGTAAAAGGATCTATGGATGAAGAAAGCTTTTTTCTAATCGTAACTAAATCTTCAATTTTATATTTGTTTTTTGTTTATAGAGGGGATATTGAAGCAAAATAGCTATTAAACGATGGCTTTGGTTTACTAGAGACATCGCTATATTGTTTAGCTCGGTGGAAAGAAAATTCTTTTCCTCAGGATTCGTTCAAATAGAAATAGAGAACGAAGTAACTAGAAAGGGTGTTATAATCCTCCTCTTCTAGAGGGATCATCTAGAAAGCGAGTAGTTTTAAATGTATTCAGACAGTAAAGGCTGACATAGATGTTATGGGTCAATTTTTTTTTCATTTACGTCTTAAATCGGGGAAATTATCCATCTACCATAAAGGAGCCGAATGAAATAAAAGTTTCATGTTCGGTTTTGAATTAGAGACGTTCAAAATGATGAATCGACGTCGACTATAACCCCTAGCCTTCCAAGCTAACGATGCGGGTTCGATTCCCGCTACCCGCTTTCTCTTTTTATTATTTTTAAAATGAAATTAATAATTTCATCTTAATCTATCATTGAATTGAATACGCAATTGCCGAAATTTTCTCACATACAATCCGCTATTTTTTTTTTTACGAACAAGAGATCCGAAGTCAAAAATACGAAAATAAATAGGAATGAAAGGCGTCCATTGTCTAATGGATAGGACATAGGTCTTCTAAACCTTTGGTATAGGTTCAAATCCTATTGGACGCAATTTTTTTCCATATAATATATATTTTAAAAAT